TCGTTAGCGAAATCTCTTTCTACCGGTAGCTCAAAAAGTTTTTTTTGTGTGACAAATAAATAATCAAACAATAGACTAAATAATGCGAATCGGTCTAATTCAAAAAATAGTCTCATTTTTGTTATAATTTATTTATAAGTTTTTTTTTCTAAAGTTTAGAAGTTATCAAGATTATAAATAATATTAATCTAATAATAATAATTAATAATAGATAATAATCTACATTACTATTTCATTTTTATTTTATTTAATAAAAAAAAAATTATTTCCATTCTCTAATGTTTTAACCTGATCAATAACAATATAAAATGGAATTCGTTTTTTTTTGTTATTTTTTAGTAGAAATAATAATTCGGTTGTCTACTGAATTCAAAAAGTGAATGGTATTCTTTTGTTTGAAAAAAGAATAAACGCAAGCACAAGGTTTCACCTTTTGTTTTGGTATGTTTTATCATTTTCAAGATGGGGATTATCACCTTCCCCATCGACTTGACTCGATAATCAATTTACTTTTTAGTTCTATCCATGGATTGAAGTCAAAATTATCTAGTTCAAAATGTTCCGTTTTATTTTCAGGAGACCATAAAGTAATAAACTATGAAACGAAAAACCCCGTTGTTAGTTAAGTTAAAAAACGGATACCCTAAAATAAATAAAAAACAAAACTATTATAAGAATAATTAATATTATTAACGAAAACGTTTAGATTAAATGCCGCCTAATTTTGAAACAAATTTTTAGTCATCAATTTGAATCTTTCCTAAAAAATATTGAATTAACCCCCTCAATCTCGACGATTGAATAAAAATAGGTTATTATGATTTCGAATAAGCCGCTATGGTGAAATCGGTAGACACGCTGCTCTTAGGAAGCAGTGCTAGAGCATCTCGGTTCGAGTCCGAGTAGCGGCATGTCTTTTTCTAAATTCTAAAAGAGTAAGCCCTATAATAAATTCAATTCCCTATTTCAATTCCTATAATTGAGGCCCCCTTTTTAATAAATTTTATGATATTTTCAACTTTAGAGCGTATATTAACTCATATATCCTTTTCGATCATTTCAATTGTAATTACAATTCATTTGATAACTTTATTTGTCGATGAAATCGTAGGACTATATGATTCATCAGAAAAGGGGATGATAGCTACTTTTTTCTGCATAACAGGATTATTAGTTACTCGTTGGATTTATTTTGGGCATTTACCATTAAGCGATTTATATGAATCATTAATTTTTCTTTCGTGGGGTTTTTCCATTATTCATATGATTCCGTATTTTAAAAAACAAAAAAACCATTTAAGCGCAATAACGGCGCCAAGTGTTATTTTTACCCAGGGTTTCGCTACTTCAGGTCTTTTAACCGAAATGCATCAATCCGCAATATTAGTACCTGCTCTCCAATCCCATTGGTTAATGATGCACGTAAGTATGATGGTATTGGGCTATGCAGCTCTTTTGTGTGGATCATTATTATCACTAGCTCTTCTAGTCATTACATTTCGAAAATTCATAAGGATTTTTAGTAAAAGCAATAATTTATTAACGGAGTCGTTTTCCTTTGGTGAGATTCAATACGTGAATGAAAGAAACAATGTGTTACAAAACACTTCTTTGATTTCTTCTCAGAATTATTACAGATATCAATTAATTCAACAATTGGATCGATGGAGTTATCGTATTATTAGTTTAGGGTTTATCCTTTTAACCATAGGCATTCTTTCGGGAGCAGTATGGGCTAATGAAGCATGGGGATCCTATTGGAATTGGGATCCAAAAGAGACTTGGGCATTTATTACTTGGACCATATTTGCGATTTATTTACATATTCGAACAAATAAAAATTATGAAAGCGTAAATTCTGCAATTGTGGCCTCAATGGGCTTTCTTATAATTTGGATATGCTATTTTGGGGTTAATCTATTAGGAATAGGGTTACATAGTTATGGTTCATTTACATTACCATCTAATTGAATAAGGTACTTGACAACTAGAAGCCTAGGGCAGCATACGTATATATATGAAACCCTCGTGTAAACCATCAAGAACCATTTGAATCATTCCATTTCCATTACTTGATTCAAATGGTTCTCGAAAATGTCAAAAATATCTGGTTATATATAGAATTCCAATTTTTTTATTTAACTTAAAAACAGAAAAAGACTTTTTTTGTACAATGAACGATTTTCAAAATCATCAGGTTTTTTATTTTGGTTTATTGACAAAAACTATCTATAAAAAAAATTTGATATAATAGCTTCGACCTTGTCAACTGATAATGAGAAAACGAAATCGGGATAAATACCAATACCTATTACAGGTAAAAGGATAGAAATAGAAATAAATAACTCTCGCGGTCCAGAATCAAAAAAATAAGAGTTTGGGGCATTAAAAAGCTTGTATCCATAGAACATCTGGCGTAACATAGATAATGAATAAATAGGAGTTAATATCATTCCAATTGCCATTACAAAAGTAATTAATACTTTTGTCATTAAAAGATATTTTTGGCTAGTAAGTATTCCAAAAAAAACTATCAATTCGGCAACAAAACCGCTCATGCCCGGTAATGCAAGCGAAGCCATTGATAAGATACTGAAAGTCGTGAATATTTTTGGAATTGCGATAGCCATTCCGCCCATTTCGTCGAGATAAATAAGTCGTATTCTATCATAACTCGTTCCGGCCAAGAAAAAAAGCGCAGCGCCAATAAATCCGTGAGAAATTATTTGTAAAATGGCCCCGTTGAGCCCTGTATCGCTTATAGAACCAATTCCTATAATTATGAAACCCATATGAGATACAGAGGAATAGGCTATTCTTTTTTTTAAATTACGCTGACCAGGAGATGTTAAAGCTGCATAGATAATTTGAATTGTGCCCACTATCATCAACCAGGGAGAAAATATAGAATGGGCATGGGGTAATAATTCCATATTGATCCGAACCAACCCATACGCTCCCATTTTTAATAAGATTCCGGCTAAAAGCATACAAGTACTATAATGTGCCTCTCCATGGGTGTCTGGTAACCATGTGTGTAGGGGTATGATCGGTGATTTGACAGCAAAAGCAATAAGAAATCCAATATAGAATATTATTTCCAGGGCTACAGGATACGATTGATTAGCTGATGTTTCAAAATTTAATGTCGGTTCAGTGGAGCCATATAAACCAATACCCAGAACTCCTATTAATAAAAAAACAGAACCTCCGGCAGTGTACAAAATAAATTTTGTAGCTGAATACAAACGTTTCTTTCCCCCCCACATGGATAGAAGTAGATAAACGGGAATTAATTCTAACTCCCACATGATGAAAAAAAGTAAAAGGTCTTGAGAAGAAAATGGTCCTATTTGACCGCTATACATTGCTAACATTAGGAAATGGAATAGTCGGGAATCTCGAGTAACGGGCCAAGCCGCTAAAGTAGCTAAAGTTGTGATAAATCCTGTCAGTAAAATGGGTCCTATAGAAATTCCATCTATTCCTAATCTCCAGTAAAAATCAAAAAAATTGATCCATTGATAATTCTCCGTTAGTTGCATTAACGGATCATCCAATTGGAAATGATAACCGAATGCATAGGTTATTAGAAGGAGTTCCGTTATGCATATAGATATAGTATACCATCTTATTACCTTATTTCCTCTATGAGGAAGAAAGAAAATTAAGGAACCCGCGGTTATTGGCAAAACTACAACTAGCGTTAACCAAGGAAAATTATTCATAGTAAAAACAAAATAAACTTGGACCAGAAAAACCCGTGCTCGAAATAAATATATTTTGAGCGCGGGTTTTTGTCGGTAAAGGTAAAAAAATCAAATGTATTCGAGTAGGGTTTTCTGGAACGTATTAATAAGCTAGACCCATACTTCGAGTTGTTTCATGCCATAAATAAACGCGAACACTCAAGAAATCCGTTGGACAGGCGGATTCACATCTCTTACAACCGACACAGTCCTCTGTTCTTGGAGCAGAAGCGATTTGCTTAGCTTTACATCCGTCCCAAGGTATCATTTCTAATACATCGGTTGGGCAGGCTCGCACACATTGAGTACACCCTATACACGTATCATAAATCTTTACTGAGTGTGACATTGGATCTATAAATTTTTGAACGTCAGAAATTTTCGATCTGGTAAATTTGTAAATGAATCATATATTTAAACACCAGATGAATCAATAATTTACCAGAAATTTTGAAGCAATCTACTTCTGGATCGACTCGCGCGATAGAGCCAAGATACTTTGATTTCTTACATTTTCGAAAATGTGGATTAGATTTAATGTATGGGCATGTTAATTTGAATTTATGAATATTCTAATTTCTATGATTAATACTACTTATTCAACAAATTCGATTGATTGATACGAGTTGATTTTCTGTTACGATAAATTGACGAAACAATAGCCGGTCCAATAGCTGCTTCAGCGGCGGCAATAGCTATAACAAAAATGGAGAAAATATTTCCTTTTAATTGCCGGCTATCAAAAAAATCAGAAAATGTTACGAAATTTATATTAACCGCATTCAGTATAAGTTCAAGACACATAAGGGCTCTAACCATATTTCGGCTCGTGATCAATCCATAGATACCGATAGAAAATAAGTAGGCACTCAAAACAAGTACATGCTCGAGCATCATTGACTAACTCCTTATCAATTTTGATTCATTTCAATATGAACTGAACAACAATTCAACAGATTCAATTGACTAGAATAGAAAGTCCGGAACAAAGGAATATATTGTATTAGTAATAGATTAAATAAAAGAATTTTGATTTTGAGTTTTAGACATAACCAATTTAAAAATGGAAGATAAAAAAATGTAATAACACAGAACGGAGTTGAATTTTGATTACTGTTGCTAATTCTAGAGATTTTTTACTGGCGCGCTACGGCAATTGCGCCTATCAAAGCGACTAAAAGAATTATCGAAATGAATTCAAATGGAAGAAAAAAATCGGTTGATAAATGAATTCCAATTTGTTGACTATTA